GCTAGCGTAGCTTAATGCAAAGCATAACACTGAAGATGTTAAAATGGGCCCTAGAAAGCTCCGCATGCACAAAGGCATGGTCCCGACCTTACCATCAACTCTAGCCCAACTTACACATGCAAGTCTCCGCAGCCCTGTGAGTATGCCCTTAATCCCCTGCCCGGGGACGAGGAGCAGGCATCAGGCACATAGTATTAGCCCAAGACGCCAGGCCTAGCCACACCCCCAAGGGAATTCAGCAGTGATAAATATTAAGCCATAAGTGAAAACTTGACTTAGTCAGAGCTAAGAGGGCCGGTAAAACTCGTGCCAGCCACCGCGGTTAAACGAGAGGCCCTAGTTGATAGAACAGCGGCGTAAAGGGTGGTTAAGGACAGTAAACTAATAAAGTCGAATGGCCCTTTGGCTGTCATACGCTTCTAGGAGTCTGAAGTCCAGAATACGAAAGTAACTTTAGAATAGCCCACCTGACCCCACGAAAACTGAGAAACAAACTGGGATTAGATACCCCACTATGCTCAGTTATAAACCCAGACGTCCAACTACAATTAGGCGTCCGCCCGGGTACTACGAGCATTAGCTTGAAACCCAAAGGACCTGACGGTGCCTCAGACCCCCCTAGAGGAGCCTGTTCTAGAACCGATAACCCCCGTTAAACCTCACCGCTTCTAGCCATCCCAGCCTATATACCGCCGTCGTCAGCTTACCCTGTGAAGGCAATAAAAGTAAGCAAAATGGGCACAACCCAGAACGTCAGGTCGAGGTGTAGCGTACGAAGCGGGAAGAAATGGGCTACATTTTCTATAATAGAACACTACGGATGTGCAACATGAAATAGTGCTTGAAGGAGGATTTAGTAGTAAAAAGGAAGCAAAGTGTCCTTTTGAACCCGGCTCTGAGGCGCGTACACACCGCCCGTCACTCTCCCCTGTCGTAATGCAATGAAGTTACCTAACACCAAAGCTCTGACAAGGGGAGGCAAGTCGTAACATGGTAAGTGTACCGGAAGGTGCACTTGGATAAATTCAGGGTGTGGCTGAGCTAGTTAAGCATCTCACTTACACCGAGAAGACATCCATGCAAATTGGATCGCCCTGAGCCAACCAGCTAGCTTAATCATCAATATAATTGAACAATATTCATAACATAAACAAGACCCAACCCCACAAACTAAACCATTCTTTTACCTGAGTATGGGAGACAGAAAAGGTCCACCCAAAGCAATAGAAAAAGTACCGCAAGGGAAAGCTGAAAGAGAAGTGAAACAACCCATATAAGCACTGAACAACAAAGACTAAACCTTGTACCTTTTGCATCATGATTTAGCCAGCAACCTCAAGCGAAGAGATCTTTAGTTTGACACCCCGAAACCAGGTGAGCTACCCCGAGACAGCCTAAATAATTTAGGGCTAACCCGTCTCTGTGGCAAAAGAGTGGGAAGAGCTCCGGGTAGAAGTGACAGACCTACCGAACCTGGTGATAGCTGGTTGCCTAAGAAATGAATAGAAGTTCAGCCTCGCACACCCTTAATCAAAGAACACATCATTAGGAAATTTATGGAAAAGTACGAGAGTTAGTTGAAGGGGGTACAGCCCCTTTAACAAAGGATACAACCTTTGCAGGAGGATAAAGATCATAATAAATAAGATATACTGTTCTAGTGGGCCTGAAAGCAGCCATCTAACCAGAAAGCGTTAAAGCTCGGACAGAAAGGAATTTATTATCCCGATAGAAAAATCTTACTCCCCTAATTGTATTAGGCCAATCCATGCCCACATGGATGAGACCATGCTAAAATGAGTAATAAGAAGACCTAATCTTCTCCCGCCACAAGTGTAAACCAGATCGGACCCGCCACTGGTATTTAACGAGCCCAACAAAAGAGGGCATTGTGGATAATAAAAACCTCAAGAAGAACTCACAACTAAATAATCGTTAACCCCACACTGGAGTGGCGTTTTAAGGGAAAGACTAAAAGGGAGGGAAGGAACTCGGCAAACACAAGCCTCGCCTGTTTACCAAAAACATCGCCTCCTGCGACATAAAGTATAGGAGGTCCAGCCTGCCCAGTGACTACGGGTTCAACGGCCGCGGTATATTGACCGTGCAAAGGTAGCGCAATCACTTGTCTTTTAAATAAAGACCTGTATGAATGGCTAGACGAGGGCTTAACTGTCTCCCCCCCCCAGTCAGTGAAATTGATCTATCCGTGCAGAAGCGGGTATACAACTACAAGACGAGAAGACCCTTTGGAGCTTAAGGTACAAGATTCAGTCACGTTAAGCAACTTAATGAAAAGCAAGAACTTAGTGACAATGAACATTTACCTTCGGTTGGGGCGACCACGGAGGAAAAACAAGCCTCCGAGTGGACTGGGCCATACCCCTAAAGCCAAAAGAAACATCTTTAAGCCACAGAACATCTGACCAATAATGATCCGGCTAATAAGCCGACCAACGGACCAAGTTACCCTAGGGATAACAGCGCAATCCTCTCCCAGAGCCCATATCGACGAGGGGGTTTACGACCTCGATGTTGGATCAGGACATCCTGGTGGTGCAGCCGCTATTAAGGGTTCGTTTGTTCAACGATTAAAGTCCTACGTGATCTGAGTTCAGACCGGAGCAATCCAGGTCAGTTTCTATCTGTAACGCTACTTTTCCTAGTACGAAAGGATCGGAAAAGGGGGGCCTATACTCGACGCATGCCCCACCCCTAATTCATGAAGACAAATAAATTAAACAAGGGAGGGCTAAAGCCCCTACCGCCCGAGATAAGGGCATACTGGGGTGGCAGAGCGTGGTAAATTGCATAAGGCCTAAGCCCTTAAAACCAGAGGTTCAAATCCTCTCCCCAGTTCATGCTAGACACCTTGATAACCCACCTAATTAACCCACTCGCCTATATCGTCCCCGTCTTGTTGGCCGTGGCATTCTTGACCCTACTTGAGCGGAAGGTGTTAGGGTATATACAATTCCGGAAGGGACCTAACGTAGTAGGGCCCTACGGCTTGCTGCAGCCCATCGCTGATGGAGTAAAACTATTTATTAAGGAGCCCGTTCGCCCCTCCACGTCATCCCCATTCCTATTTCTTGCGACCCCTATCCTTGCACTCACCCTTGCGCTTACCCTTTGAGCACCTATACCTATGCCCCACCCAGTCATCAACCTTAACTTAGGTGTTTTGTTTATCCTAGCACTGTCAAGCCTTGCAGTCTATTCTATTCTAGGCTCGGGGTGAGCATCAAATTCAAAGTATGCGCTTATTGGGGCCCTGCGAGCAGTAGCCCAAACAATTTCATATGAAGTGAGCCTTGGACTTATTATCCTTTCAGTGATCGTCTTTTCCGGGGGTTATACCCTTCAGACATTTAGCACAACCCAAGAAGGCGTATGACTACTAATCCCTGCGTGACCTCTGGCCGCAATATGATATATTTCAACTCTTGCAGAAACCAATCGAGCGCCCTTTGACCTAACAGAAGGTGAATCGGAGCTAGTCTCAGGCTTTAATGTAGAATATGCAGGGGGCCCCTTCGCCTTGTTTTTCCTGGCCGAATATGCCAACATCTTACTAATGAACACCCTCTCTGCAGTACTATTCCTCGGAACGTCCTACTTTCAAGCTATTCCTGAACTAACCACAATTGGACTTATAACCAAAGCCGCACTGCTCTCTGTAATGTTCCTATGAGTGCGGGCCTCTTACCCGCGATTCCGATATGACCAACTTATGCACTTAGTATGGAAAAACTTTCTTCCACTAACACTAGCCCTTGTACTGTGACATGTATCTCTACCTATTGCGCTCGCAGGGCTCCCTCCGCAACTATAACCTAGGAACTATGCCCGAGTGCCCAGGGACCACTTTGATAGAGTGGCTTACAGGGGCTAAAATCCCCTTAGTTCTTAGAAAGAAGGGGGTCGAACCCATGCCCAAGAGATCAAAACTCTTAGTGCTTCCTCTACACCACTTTCTATGATGGGGTCAGCTAAATAAGCTTTCGGGCCCATACCCCGAACATGACGGTTAAAATCCCTCCTCCATCAATGAACCCTTACGTATTAGCTACGCTTCTTTCCAGCCTTGGCCTAGGAACCACCTTAGCCTTTGCTAGCTCACATTGATTGTTGGCCTGAATAGGACTAGAAATTAATACTTTAGCAATTGTTCCTTTAATGGCACAGCACCACCATCCCCGCGCAGTTGAAGCTACTACTAAATATTTTCTTATCCAAGCCACAGCGGCCGCTGTCATCCTCTTTGCAAGCACAACCAATGCGTGGATCACAGGGGAATGAGCTATAACTAATATATCGGACCCGGTCGCTACCGCAGTAATTCTTGCTGCGCTTTCACTTAAGATTGGACTAGCACCAATACATTTTTGAATACCTGAGGTATTGCAAGGACTAGACCTATTAACAGGACTAATCCTCTCTACCTGACAAAAACTTGCCCCATTTGCCCTAATCATTCAGACATCACAAGCATTTGACCCGCTTCTCCTCACCGCCCTAGGACTTGCATCCACCCTTGTGGGAGGGTGAGGGGGTTTGAATCAAACCCAATTACGTAAGGTCCTAGCTTACTCCTCAATTGCTCACATGGGTTGAATGATTATTATCATTCAACATGCTCCCCACCTCACCTTTCTGGCGTTACTAGTCTATATCCTAATGACGTCCGCGGCGTTCCTGACGCTGAAAGTGTCATACGCCACAAAAATTGGTACCCTAGCAACCGCGTGATCAAAAAGCCCCCTCCTAACGGCAACAGCCGCCCTCGTATTACTGTCCCTTGGGGGCTTGCCCCCACTTACCGGCTTCATACCAAAGTGACTGATTTTACAAGAGCTGGCAAAGCAGGGCCTCCCCCTTACTGCAACTGTTATAGCCCTGGCTGCGCTCATCAGCCTATACTTTTATCTGCGCCTCTGTTACGCGATAACTCTTACCATCTCCCCAAGTGCCGCTACCTCAACCACCCCGTGGCGGACTCGAACGACCCAAGCCTCTCTTCCCCTAGCCTTATCTACGGTAATGGCCCTAGGCCTACTCCCCATCACCCCTATCATTGTTACGCTAGTTATCTAGGGGCTTAGGATAGCATCAGACCAAGAGCCTTCAAAGCTCTAAGCAGAAGTGAGAATCTTCTAGCCCCTGATAAGACCTACAAGAGTTTATCCTGCATCTTCTGAGTGCAAATCAAATGTCTTTGTTAGACTAAGGCCTTTCTAGATGGGAAGGCCTCGATCCTACAAACTCTTAGTTAACAGCTAAGCGCTCAAGCCAGCGAGCATCCATCTACTTTCCCGCCGTTTACCTGGAAAGGCGGGAAAGCCCCGGCAGGTTATCAGTCTGCATCTCTGGATTTGCAATCCAACGTGGCACTCCACCACGGGGCTTGATAGGAAGAGGACTTAAACCTCCGTCTTCGGGGCTACAACCCGCCGCCTGAGCACTCGGCTACCCTACCTGTGGCAATTACACGCTGATTCTTTTCTACAAACCACAAAGACATTGGTACCCTATATTTAGTATTTGGTGCCTGAGCCGGAATAGTGGGAACCGCTTTAAGCCTCCTTATTCGAGCTGAATTAAGCCAGCCTGGATCACTTCTAGGTGATGACCAGATCTACAATGTTATTGTTACTGCCCACGCCTTTGTAATAATTTTCTTTATAGTAATACCAATTCTTATCGGTGGATTTGGAAATTGACTTGTACCTCTAATGATTGGGGCACCTGATATAGCATTTCCACGAATAAATAACATAAGCTTCTGGCTATTGCCCCCATCATTCCTTCTACTGCTAGCTTCCTCTGGTGTTGAAGCTGGGGCTGGAACAGGATGAACTGTATATCCCCCACTTGCAGGTAATCTTGCCCACGCAGGAGCATCAGTCGACCTCACAATTTTCTCCCTACACCTAGCAGGTGTATCTTCAATTCTAGGCGCAGTTAATTTCATTACTACTATCATTAACATGAAACCCCCAGCAATCTCTCAATATCAGACACCGCTCTTCGTCTGGGCCGTACTTGTAACTGCCGTCCTTCTACTTCTCTCACTACCCGTTTTAGCTGCGGGAATTACTATACTTCTTACTGACCGCAACTTAAACACCACGTTCTTCGACCCAGCAGGCGGAGGTGACCCAATTCTGTATCAACACTTATTCTGATTCTTCGGCCACCCAGAGGTCTACATTCTTATTTTACCCGGATTCGGAATCATTTCACACGTAGTAGCCTACTATGCAGGTAAAAAGGAGCCATTCGGTTATATAGGAATAGTTTGAGCCATGATGGCCATTGGTCTTCTAGGTTTTATTGTCTGAGCCCATCACATGTTTACTGTTGGGATAGATGTAGACACCCGTGCCTACTTTACATCTGCAACGATGATTATTGCTATTCCTACTGGTGTTAAAGTATTTAGCTGACTTGCTACGCTTCATGGAGGCTCAATCAAATGGGAGACCCCTCTATTATGAGCCCTGGGCTTTATCTTCCTATTTACCGTTGGGGGATTAACAGGGATTGTGCTCGCTAACTCCTCACTTGATATTGTTCTCCACGACACATACTATGTCGTTGCCCACTTCCATTATGTATTATCAATAGGGGCTGTCTTCGCTATTATAGCAGCATTTGTTCACTGATTCCCATTATTTTCAGGGTATACCCTAAATGATACTTGAACAAAAATTCATTTTGCTGTAATATTTATTGGTGTTAACCTCACGTTCTTTCCACAACATTTCCTAGGCCTAGCAGGAATGCCACGCCGGTATTCTGACTACCCAGATGCTTACGCCCTATGAAATACAGTATCATCCATTGGCTCACTTGTCTCATTAGTAGCGGTAATTATGTTCCTATTCATCTTATGAGAAGCCTTTGCCGCCAAACGAGAAGTATCCTCAGTAGAACTAACTATAACAAATGTAGAATGGCTACACGGCTGCCCTCCACCCTACCATACATTCGAGGAACCAGCATTTGTCCAAGTTCAATCAAACTAACGAGAAAGGGAGGAATTGAACCCCCATGTACTGGTTTCAAGCCAGTCACATAACCACTCTGTCACTTTCTTCTGGAGACATTAGTAAAACATGCAAATTACATCACCTTGTCGAGGTGAAATTGCAGGTTAAACTCCTGCATGTCTTGAACTTTATGGCACACCCCACACAGCTAGGGTTTCAAGATGCGGCATCACCCGTTATAGAAGAACTCCTTCACTTTCATGACCACGCCCTAATGATTGTGTTTTTAATCAGCACAATAGTACTTTACATTATTGTCGCGATAGTTTCGACTAAACTCACTAATAAATATATCCTTGACTCCCAGGAGATTGAGATTGTGTGAACAGTCCTACCAGCAGTCATTCTAGTACTAATTGCTCTTCCTTCCCTCCGAATTTTATATCTTATAGACGAAGTTAATGACCCTCATTTAACAATTAAGGCCATAGGACATCAGTGATATTGAAGCTATGAGTACACGGATTATGAAGATCTAGGGTTTGACTCATACATAATTCCCACTCAAGATCTCACGCCAGGACAATTTCGACTTCTAGAGACGGACCATCGTATAGTAGTTCCAATAGAATCACCAATCCGTGTGCTGGTATCCGCCGAAGATGTACTGCACTCCTGAGCTATCCCGTCTCTCGGTGTAAAAATAGATGCAGTCCCTGGACGACTAAACCAGACTGCCTTTATTGCCTCACGGCCAGGTGTCTTCTACGGACAATGCTCTGAAATTTGCGGCGCCAACCACAGCTTTATGCCTATTGTGGTTGAAGCCGTCCCATTAAAACATTTCGAGAGCTGATCCACATTAATACTAGAGGACGCCTCACTAGAAAGCTAATTATTGGACAAAGCGTTGGCCTTTTAAGCCAAAGTTTGGTGCCTACCGACCACCTCTAGTGACATGCCCCAGCTCAACCCTAGCCCCTGATTTGCAATTCTAGTATTTTCATGATTCATTTTCCTCACCATCATTCCAACCAAAGTCTTGAACCATCTGACACCTAATGAACCAACCCCAATGAGTGAAGAAAAACATAAAACCGACTCCTGAAACTGACCATGATAGTAAGCTTCTTCGACCAGTTTGCAAGCCCCTCTTTTCTAGGAATTCCACTTATTGCTATTGCAATCGCACTTCCATGGGTATTGTTCCCAACCCCTTCATCCCGCTGAATGAATAGCCGACTCACCACACTTCAGGCATGGTTTATTAACCGCTTTACTAATCAGTTGCTAATACCCTTAAATATGGGAGGACATAAGTGAGCTTTAATGTTTACCTCATTAATATTATTCCTTATTACCATCAACATGCTAGGCCTACTACCGTATACCTTCACCCCTACAACACAGCTCTCATTAAATATGGGATTTGCTGTGCCACTATGACTTGCCACAGTTATCATTGGGATGCGGAACCAGCCAACAATCGCCCTTGGACACCTACTACCCGAAGGAACCCCTATCCCTCTAATTCCTGTACTTATTATTATCGAAACAATTAGTTTGTTAATTCGACCGCTGGCTCTAGGAGTCCGGCTTACAGCCAACTTAACTGCAGGTCACCTTCTCATTCAACTTATCGCTACGGCCGTATTTGTTCTTTTACCTTTAATACCAACTGTAGCATTCCTTACAGCTGCCGTCCTATTCCTTCTGACACTTCTAGAAGTTGCAGTAGCAATAATCCAAGCCTACGTCTTCGTACTACTCCTAAGCCTTTATTTACAGGAAAACGTTTAATGGCCCACCAAGCGCATGCATATCATATGGTTGATCCTAGCCCATGACCACTAACCGGAGCCGTCGGTGCCCTACTAATGACATCTGGCTTAGCAATCTGGTTTCACTTCCACTCCATGACACTAATAACCCTTGGATTAATTTTATTGCTTCTTACAATATTCCAATGATGACGTGATGTCATCCGAGAAGGTACTTTCCAAGGCCACCACACGCCCCCAGTACAAAAAGGCCTGCGATACGGGATGATTCTCTTTATTACCTCCGAAGTGTTCTTTTTCCTGGGCTTCTTTTGAGCCTTCTACCACTCAAGCCTGGCCCCAACACCTGAGCTGGGAGGGTGCTGACCCCCTGCTGGGATCACTACATTAGACCCCTTTGAAGTACCCCTCCTCAATACCGCTGTATTGTTAGCATCCGGGGTAACAGTTACATGAGCCCATCACAGCATTATAGAAGGTGAACGAAAGCAAGCCATCCAATCCCTTGCACTCACGATCCTGTTAGGGTTCTATTTCACTGCCCTCCAAGCCATGGAGTATTATGAAGCACCCTTTACAATCGCAGACGGAGTATATGGCTCAACATTCTTCGTGGCTACAGGATTCCATGGATTACATGTCATTATTGGCTCAACCTTCTTAGCCGTATGCCTTCTACGCCAAATCCAATACCATTTTACATCAGAACATCACTTCGGCTTTGAAGCCGCTGCTTGATACTGGCACTTTGTAGACGTAGTATGATTATTCCTTTACGTTTCAATCTACTGATGAGGCTCATATCTTTCTAGTATTAAAGTTTGTACAAGTGACTTCCAATCATTTAGTCTTGGTTAGACCCCAAGGAAAGATAATGAACTTAATTACAACTATTTTTATTATTACCACAATCCTGTCATCAGTACTAGCACTCGTGTCCTTTTGACTCCCCCAAATAAACCCTGATGCAGAAAAATTGTCCCCCTATGAGTGCGGATTTGACCCATTAGGCTCAGCCCGATTACCATTCTCATTGCGGTTCTTCCTAGTAGCAATTCTTTTTCTCTTATTTGACCTAGAAATTGCCCTCCTCCTTCCACTACCATGAGGGGATCAACTCCACAGCCCAACCGGGACATTCTTTTGAGCCACCACAGTCCTAATCCTATTAACCCTTGGACTAATTTATGAATGAACCCAGGGGGGCCTAGAATGAGCAGAATAGGGGGCTAGTCTAAACAAGACCTCTGATTTCGGCTCAGAAAATTGTGGTTTAAGTCCACGGCCCCCTTATGACACCAGTACACTTCAGCTTTACCTCAGCATTTATTTTAGGCCTTATGGGACTAGCATTCCATCGCACACACCTACTTTCCGCACTTCTATGCTTAGAAGGTATGATATTGTCCTTATTTATTGCACTAGCCCTATGAACGCTACAGTTTGAATCCACAAGCTTCTCCACCGCCCCTATACTGCTTCTAGCCTTCTCAGCTTGTGAAGCAAGTACAGGTCTTGCATTATTAGTAGCCACAGCTCGCACCCACGGCACTGATCGTCTACAAAACCTTAACCTTCTACAATGCTAAAAGTTTTAATCCCTACAATTATAATATTCCCAATAATCTGACTGGCCTCGCCCAAGTGATTATGAACCGTAACCACTACCCATGGCCTCTTAATTGCTCTTGTAAGCCTCACATGATTCAGCTGAACCTTGGAGGCCGGATGGGCCTCGTCCAACGCCTACTTGGCCACCGACCCCTTGTCAACCCCTCTTTTAGTCCTTACCTGCTGACTTCTTCCCTTAATAATCTTAGCCAGCCAAAACCACATCGACCCTGAACCTGTTGCACGCCAACGATTGTACATCACCCTGCTCACTTCATTACAGACTTTCTTGATCATGGCTTTTGGTGCCACAGAAATCATTATGTTTTATATCATGTTTGAGGCCACTCTCATCCCCACCCTTGTTATTATTACCCGCTGGGGGAATCAAACCGAGCGCCTTAACGCAGGTACCTATTTTTTATTTTATACACTGGCCGGGTCCCTACCCCTCTTGGTCGCGCTACTCCTTCTTCAACAATCCACAGGGACTCTATCTCTACTTATTATCCAATATACACCACTAGAGTTGGTGAGTTCATGAAGCCATAAAATCTGGTGAGCAGCCTGCTTGATCGCCTTCTTAGTAAAAATACCCCTTTACGGTGTCCATCTATGACTGCCTAAAGCACATGTAGAAGCCCCCGTTGCAGGATCCATAGTTCTAGCGGCAATTCTACTAAAGCTTGGAGGATACGGCATGATGCGGATGATAATAATACTAGACCCGCTCTCTAAACACCTAATCTATCCATTTATTATTTTAGCACTTTGAGGCATTATCATAACAGGCTCTATTTGTCTACGACAGACTGACCTCAAATCACTGATTGCCTACTCCTCCGTAAGCCACATAGGCCTTGTGGCAGGCGGAATTTTAATCCAAACCCCATGAGGTTTTACGGGGGCAATTATCCTCATGATCGCCCATGGTCTAGTATCCTCTATACTGTTCTGCCTAGCTAACACAGCCTATGAACGAACTCATAGTCGAACCATGATCCTCGCTCGAGGCCTACAAGTAATTTTCCCACTAACAGCAGTCTGGTGATTTATCGCAAACCTGGCTAACCTAGCACTCCCTCCCCTTCCTAACCTGATAGGAGAACTCATAATTATTACAACTCTCTTTAGCTGGTCGCCCTGAACCATCGCACTTACCGGACTAGGGACATTAATTACCGCAGCCTACTCCCTCTATATGTTCTTAATATCTCAGCGTGGACCAACACCACATCACGTCATGAAACTCTCACCATTCCACACCCGAGAACATCTATTAATGGCTCTTCACCTCATTCCAGTGATTCTCCTAGTAGCAAAACCAGAGCTTATGTGAGGGTGATGTTACTAGTAAGTATAGTTTAAGAAAAACATCAGATTGTGATTCTGAAAATAGGGGTTAAAATCCCCTTACTCACCAAGGGGGGACAGAAATCAACAAGTGCTGCTAATACTTGTGCCCCGAGGTTAAACTCCTCGGCTTCCTTACGCTTCTGAAGGATAATAGCTCATCCATTGGTCTTAGGAACCAAAAACTCTTGGTGCAAATCCAAGCGGAAGCTATGACCTCAACAGCCCTAGTCATATCCTCCTCATTCCTTTTAATCGTCACAATCCTTGTCTCGCCTCTACTCATAACACTGAGCCCAAACCCCCAAAAAGCTACGTGAGCAGGCACCTATGTTAAAAATGCCGTTAGCACTGCATTCTTTGTTAGCCTAGTACCGCTCACAATTTACCTAAATCAAGGGGCAGAGAATATTACTACAAACTGACAATGAATAAATACACAAATGTTTGATACCAACATTAGCTTTAAATTTGACCACTACTCCCTTATTTTTGTCCCCATTGCCCTTTTTGTAACCTGGTCCATTTTAGAGTTTGCACTGTGATATATACACTCAGATCCTAATATGAATCGGTTCTTTAAATATTTACTCCTGTTCTTAGTCGCTATAATCATTCTTGTCACCGCTAATAACTTATTTCAACTATTCATCGGCTGAGAGGGAGTTGGTATTATATCATTCCTACTCATCGGCTGATGGCATGGACGAGCGGACGCCAACACCGCAAGTCTCCAAGCAGTTATCTACAATCGTGTAGGGGACATCGGACTAATTCTAGCCATAGCCTGATTTGCCATAAATTTAAACTCCTGAGAGATACAGCAGATTTTTGCTCTGTCAAAGAACTACGATGTGACAACCCCACTGGTCGCCCTCATCCTCGCAGCCGCAGGAAAGTCGGCCCAATTTGGCCTCCACCCATGGCTCCCATCAGCCATAGAGGGCCCGACACCAGTGTCTGCACTACTCCACTCCAGCACCATGGTGGTTGCAGGTATCTTCTTATTAATTCGCCTTCACCCGCTAATAGAGAATAATGATCTAGCATTGTCGGGCTGCTTATGTTTAGGGGCACTTACTACCCTATATACGGCCACTTGTGCGCTGACGCAAAATGACATCAAGAAAATTGTTGCTTTCTCAACATCAAGTCAACTTGGCCTTATGATAGTTACGATTGGGCTTAACCAGCCACAATTAGCATTCCTTCATATTTGCACACACGCTTTCTTCAAAGCTATACTTTTCCTTTGCTCAGGGTCTATTATTCACAGCCTAAATGATGAGCAGGACATTCGGAAAATAGGAGGCCTTCATAAACTTCTACCCATCACCTCAACCTGTCTTACGATTGGTAGCCTAGCACTAGCAGGCACCCCATTCCTCGCGGGTTTCTTCTCAAAAGACGCTATTATTGAAGCCCTCAACACTTCTCATCTTAACGCCTGAGCCCTTATCCTAACACTTGTTGCCACATCCTTTACCGCAGTCTACAGCTTCCGCGTGGTATATTTCGTTACCATGGGGTCTCCCCGCTTCCTTCCATTATCCCCCATCAACGAGGATAACCCTCTTATGGTTAAACCCGTTAAGCGACTTGCCTGAGGAAGCATTATTGCCGGACTTGTTATCACGTCCAATTTCCTGCCTATAAAAACACCAGTAATGACCATACCTACCCCCCTGAAAGTTGCAGCCCTGATGGTCGCCATCATTGGCCTTCTCGTGGCTATAGAGCTTGCGGCCAAGACTAACAGCCCTTACAAAACTAACTACAAAAACTCTCCCCACCACTTCTCCAATATGCTGGGATATTTCCCTTCATTAGTACATCGACTCTCCCCCAAGACCAGTCTTGTCCTAGGACGGTCGACCGCCACTAAACTTGACCAAACCTGACTTGAAATTACGGGCCCAAAATCAATTACCCTAACCCAAATGATGCTAGCACAGACAGTGACCAATATCTCGCGAGGCACAATCAAGAAGTTTTTGACAATCTTCCTTCTAACCATAATCTTAGGCGTTACCATAATCTTTATTTAGACTGCTCGAAGCGTCCCGCGGCTTAGGCCTCGAGTTAGCTCTAGCACAACAAGTAAGGTCAAGAGCAATACCCAAGCGCAAATTACTAACATGCTCCCCCCAAAAGAGTATATCATAGCTACACCCCCAACATCCCCACGCAACACAGAAAATTCTTTTAAATCATCAACAGCTGTTCAAGAACCCTCATGTCATCCCCCTCAGAAAAACCCGCCCGCTAAAGCAACTCCTAACAGATACACTAAGACATACCCTATCACTGAGCGACTCCCCCAGGCCTCCGGGAACGGCTCGGCGGCTAACGCTGCCGAATAAGCAAATACTACAAGTATTCCCCCTAAATAAATTAGAAATAGAACTAAAGATAGGAAGGGCCCTCCACTACCAATCAGTACCCCACATCCGACCCCGGCCGCCACCATTAACCCTAGGGCAGCAAAGTAAGGCGTAGGATTAGACGCAACAGCAATCAACCCCATAATTAAGGCTATCAGTAATAGAGACACGAAATAAGTCATGGTTCCCACTCAGAATTTAACCGAGACTAGTGACTTGAAGAGCCAACGTTGTAATTCAACTACAGGAACAGTAATGGCAAGCCTACGAAAAACCCACCCACTAATAAAAATCGCTAATGGTGCACTAGTTGACCTCCCAACCCCATCTAATATTTCTGCACTGTGAAACTTTGGATCCCTACTAGGGTTGTGCTTAATTACTCAAATCTTAACCGGATTGTTTCTAGCAATACATTATACCTCTGACATCTCGACCGCATTTTCGTCTGTCACACATATTTGCCGAGATGTCAACTACGGCTGACTAATCCGAAACATGCATGCCAACGGAGCATCATTTTTCTTTATCTGTATCTACATACACATTGCCCGAGGACTATATTACGGGTCTTACCTTTACAAAGAAACATGAAACATTGGAGTTGTCTTACTTCTCCTAGTCATAATAACAGCCTTTGTAGGATACGTGCTCCCATGGGGTCAGATGTCCTTCTGAGGTGCCACCGTCATTACAAATCTTCTATCAGCAGTACCTTACATAGGAGACACCCTAGTGCAATGAATTTGAGGGGGATTCTCAGTAGACAACGCGACACTAACACGGTTCTTTGCCTTCCATTTCCTATTTCCATTTGTCATCGCAGGCGCAACCGTCCTCCATTTGCTATTCCTACACGAAACTGGCTCAAACAACCCCGCCGGGCTCAACTCCGACGCGGATAAAATCTCCTTCCACCCCTACTTCTCATACAAAGACCTTCTTGGCTTCGTCCTAATACTGCTTGCTCTCACATCCCTGACCTTGTTCTCTCCCACCTTGCTAGGTGACCCAGAAAATTTTACCCCTGCAAATCCATTAGTTACCCCACCACACATCCCACCCGAGTGGTATTTCTTATTCGCTTATGCCATCCTACGCTCAATCCCTAATAAATTAGGGGGGGTTCTAGCACTATTATTCAGCATTCTGGTATTATTGGTGGTCCCAATTCTACACACCTCAAAGCAACGAGGACTAACTTTCCGACCCATCACCCAATTCTTATTCTGAACCCTTGTGGCAGATATACTTATTCTAACATGAATCGGGGGTATACCTGTAGAGCACCCTTACATCATTATTGGCCAGGTCGCCTCCGTCCTTTACTTTGCACTATTCCTCCTCCTCACCCCACTTGCAGGTTGAGCGGAGAATAAAGCACTAAAATGAGCTTGCCCTAGTAGCTTAGTTTTAAAAGCATCGGTCTTGTAATCCGAAGATCGAGGGTTAAACCCCCTCCTAGCGCCCAGAAAAAGGAGATTTTAACTCCCACCCCTGGCTCCCAAAGCCAGGATTCTAAGTTAAACTATTTTCTGATGGACCAATATGGTTACATTTTCATGTATAGTACCTCATGTATAGCATATCAACATATGCTCATACCCTCAGTGGTGCACTCCTATCATGTAGGCTAGTACATCTATGTATTATCACCATTCATTTATATTAACCTAAAAGCAAGTACTATCATCTAAGACGTGCATAGACCAAATATATGCAGTATACTAGGACTATATATGTATTATCACCATTCATTTATATTAACCTAAAAGCAAGTACTAACGTCTAAGACGTGCATAAGCATATTATTAAACTGCAGAAGTAATCTATCTTAACCTGGGTTATAGGTTATTCCCCTAAATATCGCACTCAACATTTCCTTGAATTAACTAACTACGATTTACAGAGACAATCTTAATTCAGTAAGAGATCACCAACCTTGTCATTTTAGGCATATCATGCATGATAGAATCAGGGACATATTATGGAAGGTGGCATACTATTAACTATTCCTTGCATCTGATTCCCCTGTCACGGGCATGGCATGTTTAATCCCCCCCTTTTGAGGTATTCTTGCATCTGATTCTTGGTGTAATTACATATGTATCACCAACCCCACATGCGGGCATCCTTCCATATGCATAACGTTCTCTTTTTTGGTTTCCTTTCACTTGCATCTCAGAGTGCAGGCTCAATGAACATCTCAAGGTTGTACATTTTTCTTGCATGTGTAAATTAGGTTAATGATTAAAAGACATAACTTAAGAATTACATTATACTATTTCAAGTGCATAACGTATTTGTCTTTCTTCAATTTACCTTGTTATAGATGCCCCCCTCTTCGGTTTACACGCGACAAACCCCCTTACCCCCTACGCTCAGCAAATCCTGTTCTCCTTGTCAAACCCCAAAAGCAAGGAAGGCTCGAGAGCGTCCAGACTAACAAGTTGAAATATGGGTTAGCCATCCGCATTATATATATATATATGTGCTTCACACCCTAAAAGTGCCCCAAAAAAAAGACCTAAAAAGCTCTATTGCGTCTGTAACTAAATTTTTCAATGCTAAAAAATCGAACGTTTTTATC